GGCTCTAACAATTCCGTCGCCGTCTACCAAAACGACCGGAAATGTTTCAAAAAAAGTAGGCATACGACGTACAAAAAGTTCGCGTCCTTCTTTATCTATAAAAATAGGATGCCCTAACCATCCAACCGCTATTCCATCCCCGTTATCCATTGAGCCCGCCCTGAATAATCCCCCTTTTGCCGTGAATAATCCCCCTTTTGCCGGATTATTTCCAATGTAATCATAAAAAGCCAATTTTTCAGGAATTTTAGACCAAGCTTCTGATAAACTTTGATTCTCGGCTAGCCCAGCACTAACTCTTCGGTATATCTCTTGCTGAAAGTACCCCTGATCCCATTGATAACGAGTAGGCCCAAACAATTCGATCGGAGTAGTTGCTGAGCCATACCACATAGTTCCGGCAACAACAAAAGCTGCAAAAAAGACAGCAGCAATACTACTGGAAAGGACGGTTTCAATATTGCCCATACGCAATCCTTTGTATAGGCGTTGGGGTGGGCGGACGCTAAGATGGAATAGGCCCGCTAATATGCCCAATGCCCCCGCTGCAATATGATGAGAGGCTATTCCTCCCGGAACAAAAGGATCAAAACCTTCCACGCCCCACGCTGGATTTACAGATTGCACTTTTCCCGTTAGTCCATAAGGATCGGACACCCATATTCCGGGACCATACAAGCCTGTTACATGAAATGCACCAAAACCAAAGCACGCCACTCCTGCGAGAAATAAATGAATTCCAAAGATTTTCGGTAAATCCAAAGAAGGTTTTCCTGTACGTTCATCACAAAATATTTCTAGATCCCAATATACCCAATGCCAGATAGCTGCCAAGAAGCACAAGCCAGAAAACACAATATGTGCCCCGGCCACACCTTCGTAACTCCAAATACCCGGATTCGTTATAGTCCCTCCTGTGATACTCCAACCACCCCACGAATTGGTTATTCCTAAACGAGTCATGAATGGTATAACGAACATACCCTGTCTCCACATTGGATCAAGAACGGGGTCAGAGGGATCAAAAACTGCTAATTCATACAGAGCCATAGAACCGGCCCAACCCGCAACCAGAGCTGTATGCATTATATGGACAGAAAGCAGTCGACCGGGATCATTCAATACAACGGTATGAACACGATACCAAGGCAAACCCATGGAAATACCCCTTTATCAAAGAAAAAAAGACACTATGTAACTTTATTGCATTGGAAATAGACTATGACTATGTTATGGACCTACCCTCTTCAGTGGATTATTTCCGAGCAAGGATTCCTATTTGTTTGATTCTGTTAGTAATAAAATAATGGAACAATTCCGTTCGTAGGAACAAAGAGAAGCAGATTTATTCTATACTCGATAAGTACCAATACGCAATGGGGAGGTTGATACCGTTTTCTATGAGTGAATCCGTCCATACTTCTTCATCACTAGAAGGGCCTATTTGTAAGAATTTTCCCTTATTTATTCTGTCTTTATGCATTTTTCGAAGCTATGGATAAAATACGATAAAGGACAATATTAGAAAGACAATAAACCGATTGTTATGTTTCCACATCAAAGTTAAATTTAGTACTTAGTTCTTTTTGCTTTTATTTCATGCCTATTGGTGTTCCAAAAATACCGTTTCTAATTCCTGGAGACGAAGAAGGGTCTTGGGTTGACATATAGTGCGACTTGTCAGGTATATTGGGTCATATGGGATTTCCCCGTTCTCTCCCCGCCAAGAGCTTGATAGCGCGGTCTCAGATCAAATTATAGGTATTATAGTATTTCTCACGATGGAGGATGATACCAAAGATCAGTATTTGCTGATAAACTCTCCCGGCGGATCAATATTGGGTGGACTGGGTATTTTTGATCTGATGCAAGCTTTGAAACCAGATTTTCATACAATGGCTCTGGGAGTAGTCGCTTCAATGGCATCTTTTATCTTGGTCGGAGGAACAATTACTAAACGTGTAGCATTCCCTCACTCTTGGCGCCAATGGGGTTTTTATTTGAGAGAAAAAAGAAGACTATGCCTTCGCCATATGAAATATGAATATTAAGTAATAATAGCATGGCACTTTGAATTCGATATAAGAAAGTTTTTTTTTTCAAAACATTAGATTATGTATCGAGGGAGTAGTATGAGATAGGAGGTATTTCCGATTTTATCTATCGGAGTTCAGCGTCACAAACTATATTTTTTTTTTCACACGGATGGGATCTTAACAATATTTATGTTATGAAAGAGTGCGAAAAAAAAAACAAGATTTTTTCTTTATTTTATCTTCTTAACTGAGTTTACTAGAATATTAAACACTGAGTTTACTAGAATATTAAACTTAGTTATATAGAATATTAAATAAAGCAATTCATAATCATGCCGTTAGGATCGATCTAAACCAGCCCATTATATTATGTATATGATTCAACATGCCAACTATTAAACAACTTATTAGAAATACAAGACAGCCAATCAGAAATGTCACAAAATCCCCCGCCCTTCGGGGATGCCCTCAGCGTCGAGGAACATGTACTAGGGTGTATGTGCGACTCGTTCAGATCATGAGCTGGGATAAAAGAAAGAAACCCATTTTTCCAGTATCAATGATCCACCCCGATGAATAGGATAGAATGTAAAAACGAACTCCATTCACTATCGAAAAACTAAAAATAATAAAATCTATCCCTCTATTGTGTATGAAATTTATGGTTTCCATTGGTGCAAACCCAATCATCTCAATTTAAGATTAAGATGAGAAGCAATTCTCCATTGGTAGCAAATGATTATCCATTAAGCGGAGGAAATCTTAGTTAAAAAACAGAAAGATTATGCCCCTTGCAAGAACGGACTAACATGGTCAGCTACCTAGCCAACCTTCATAATAAAATACCGTTACTGTATAGGTAGATCTCGTTGTGAAAGACCTATTACTGGATAATTCATGGGTAGAGCCAAAGAATGTGAACTATACAAGTTACCAATAAGATTGATTAAATTAAGTAAAGGCTCCGGTGTATAGAGAAGACCTCACCGTTTAAGAAGTAACCATAGAAACGAAGGAATCCACTATTTCTTTATCCATTTCTATTTCTTTTTTATTGACTATATTTTTTTTTTGATACCTAATAGAATACAACTTCTTATTTCGAAGTGAAATGCCTAGAAAAAATAAAAAATTGTGGTTGGGAAGGTTATAGTAGCCAAAGCCATTGGAATTTTTCGTTTATACATTGGAAAATCTGTTTTGTTATTAATAGACTAGAAAAGGGACAAAGAATAACTGAAAGAAGGGAAATCAATTCGGTATTCGTCAAAGTTTCATTTATTCAATGACCAGAACTAAACGGGGATATGCAGCTCGGAGACGTAGAACAAAAGTGCGTTCCTTTGTATCAAGCTTTCGAGGGGCTCATTCAAGACTTACTCGAACAATTAGTCAACAGGAAATAAGAGCTATGGATTCGGCGCATCGGGATAGGGGTAGGCAAAAGAGAAATTTTCGTCGTTTGTGGATCACTCGAATAAACGCAGTAATTCGTGAAAAAGGGGTATCCTATAGTTATAGTACATTTATACACGATCTGTACAAGAGACAGTTGTTTCTTAATCGTAAAATACTAGCACAAATAGCTATATCAAATAAGAATTCCATTTATATGATTTATAATGAGATCTTAAAAAAATTAGTAGATTGGAAAGAATCCGCAGGAATAATTTAAACATAGTTCCCCGGAGAATGAACTCCGGGAGCGTAGAGTAAAAACGGATAATTGATAGAATATGATAAAATATGAGAAAGTAGTCAAAATGAATGAACACGCTCAATAAAAAAAAAAGGATTTCTTCTTCCCCGATTCTTTTTTTTTTCTTACGACACGATAATCAAATCTAGATTCTCGGATTTTTCGAGCAAAACCTCAATCTGCGTTTGAGTTCGGATTGCAATTTGGATTCAAGTAAAAGAAGAGTAAGCCTATTTCTTTCTGTCTCTAAGACCTGTAGGTCTAGGTCTAGCGGCCGACTCGGTTCTTTTCAATTGTCTCTCATTATTATTTTTCAATTGTCTCATTATTTTTTTTTTCAATTGTCTCATTATTTTTTTTTTTCAATTGTCTCTCATTATTTTGAAATCGTTTCGGATTTTTTTTCAATTGTCTCTCATTATTTTGAAATCGTTTCTCATTATTAAGAAAGGATAACGAGAAATCGTTTCGGATTTTTTTTCAATTGTCTCTCATTATTTTGAAATCGTTTCGGATTTTTTTTCAATTGTCTCTCATTATTTTGAAATCGTTTCGGATTTTTTTTCAATTGTCTCTCATTTTTTTTCAATCGTTTCTCATTATTAAGAAAGGATAACGAAGATAAAATACGAGCTTGTTTTATAGCAATGGTAATTAATCGTTGTTGTTTCAAGGTCAATCTATTCACTCGTCGAGATAATATTTTTCCTTGTTCACTAATAAATCGACTAATTAAACTCATATTTCTATACTCAATTCGATCCCCCGGTTGGATCGGGGGCAAACGCCTACGAAAAGATCGCTTGGATTTCAGAAAGGGTCGCTTGGATTTCAGAAAGGGTCGCTTGGATTTCAGAAAGGGTCGCTTGGATTTCAGAAAGGGTTGCTTGGATTTATCCATGGTTTGTCTAGTTTATTCCTTATCCCCAAAACCCTATTTCGGTCGAATCTCAAATTCATTTGAATTTGAGAAAAGAAGAAATAAATAGGATTTGGTTTGTTTATATTTATATATGTTATATATATAATGTCATTTTTTCCCCTTCCTTGAAAGGGTCACACGCATGGTTCGATCTATTTCTTTATCTCCCCATGGATCGTATGTTTGTAACAATAGGGACAGAATTTTCTCAATTCCAATCGATTGGGCGTATTGTGCTGGTTCTTTTGAGTCATATATCTGGAAACGCCCGTTGATACCTTATTAACACCGTTTCGGACACAACTGGTACATTCCAAAATAACCGTTATTCGGACATCTTTACTCTTGGCCATGAACCTCCCTTGGATTTTTGATTGACTCAACGCTTCTATTTTCGACCCGAAACGAAGAAGAAGAAAGGAAGGAAAAAATAGAAGTGACTCACTTGAAATTCCATTATGAAAGATTTCGCTGCAATCAATAAGAAATTATAGTAAATAAGATACAACTACTGAAAAACTAGATTTCAAATCAGAGTACAATATTTCATTTAAGTATCTTATATAATACTCTTGCCCTAGACCCACTTTCTTTTTCAAATCAGAGTACAATATTTCATTTAAGTATCTTATATAATACTCTTGCCCTAGACCCACTTTCTTTTTTATTCTACCTCCATTCCTCTATTATGAATTAATTTCATTCGAACTTGAATTCGAGTCTCGCAGTTGGCGAATCCACTTTTATTCTTTCTCTTTCCTCCCTTATTCTAAACAAAAAAAGGGGGAAAAAGAGAAAAGAGGGAGAGAAAATCACAGATATTTAATTATAGCTCCAATCTTCGTTATTCCTTCCCATGTCAATAACTAGAATGAAAAAAAGGGGAATGTCAGCGCATCCGGGAAAAAACGATTAATCTCTATCAATAGACCTGCTAAAGCCCCGAACCATAAAGTACTTAGTACCGGTGCCACGGAGAGATATGTTTTTAGATCTCGCATTGAAAAACCTCCTTCTTTTTATTTATTGGAATACATAATATAATACATATATGATAATATAATACATATATGATCAGATGCATATGAAGTTAAGGACCACTTATAGTTGTCCACGGAATTACTAATTCAAATGGAAGGGTACGCGGATCCGGGATCCGGTAAATAAGATTTTTTTCTTAAAACAAAAAAAAAATGCGTCCCCAAGCATTCCCGAAAAAGACTCGTTTATTTTTACGATGGATTCCATTCCGTATTTCATCTGTATAGAAGTCTTTTACTATATATATAATAAAATATATAATAAATATTCTATTTATATAGATTCCATATTATTTATAGATATTATATTCAATTTTAAATTAAATAAAAAGACGAAATGGCCAGAGAAATTGTATATAGCAATGGGGGAGCGATGTGGAAAACAAGACAGGAATTCTCTACAATGACATTGTAGACCAATTGAAGGGATGTGGCGCAGCTTGGTAGCGCGTTTGTTTTGGGTACAAAATGTCACAGGTTCAAATCCTGTCATCCCTACCTATTACTTCTCCTTTGAGCAGTAAGGAGGGATTATTTGAGATCGATTCAAATTGGGGATCAATAATCTTTTCTTTCATTTTGATCATACTATTTTTATCCTACTGTATAGTCATACAAGATGTATTGGGGTTACAAAAAGAATCCTTTCGTTACAGTCTTATCTTTTCTGATAAGAAAGCGCTCTTAGTTCAGTTCGGTAGAACGCGGGTCTCCAAAACCCGATGTCGTAGGTTCAAATCCTACAGAGCGTGATTCCGTTCTTCTTAGATCAAATTAGACTGAAACAGCTTCACTAACTTGAGTGGCAATCTGAATTTGACCTCCTTTGTATTAAAGAAAGGAGGAGGTCAATCAAAAAAAGAGATGTTAATTAATCAAAGGTCCAACTGATCGCCACGCCTGTATTGTAAATATGCAGTTACGAATAATCCAGCTAAAGTAATAGGAATTAGACCTAAGACGATTCCAAATAGAAAAACTTCAATCATTTCAATTTGTTTGAAAGGGGAAAAAGAGGTAATATCTATACCTAAATATTAATCCAAATTACCATTGAATCTCAATGACCAAGAATTGTCAATTGACATAGTACATAATTATAGAATACAGGGAATCTCACAGAAAGCTTTCTTTTTATGAATTGTGCATTTCCAATATGAATTTTAAATAAGTCGTATCTTGCTCAGACCAATAAATAGAACTGAGGCAATAGTTAAAGCCGCCAGTAGAAAACCGAAATAACTAGTTATAGTAGGCATGAAGAAGCTAAATGAAATATATTCTTTTTATACATATGTTTATCAAAAAGCACTTACCTAAGTTTCCATTTTTGCAAAAAAAGAGATAAGCAAAAAACCAATACTAAAGAATAACTTCAATTGAAAGTTTTTGATTCCTCTATCATTATAGACAGCACTAACAAAGATAAAGTGGCAGGTGTATAAAAAGAAATGGATTCATCATCTGTGACATCTACCTCTCCCGCGATTCCAATCAACGAATTCATTGAGCGACTCTTGGATAAACTCAACTTATAAACTAATAAAAAGCTGGGTTGTGTAACTTCATTCAAAACTTAAACACTTTTTGAATCATTATGGAATAAAATTCTAAAATAATTTCTATTTCGATCATTTCTTTTTTTTTTTAATTGTATGGCATTCGTTTTTTATTTTAGGACGAATAGTAACCCTATAAAAATCACGCTTTGACTTGAATTTGAACTCATTAGATTCGGTAATAGGTTCATTCACATAATATCTTGAGTGGGTGAGAAGAAAAAAAAGGAATTCCATGATTACT